GTTATTGTAGCTTAATACTTAAAGCATGGCACTGAAAATGCCAAAATGGAACTTAACCCAATCAACAAAAGTCTTGGTCCTAAACCTAATATTGTCTGTGACTCAGATTATACATGCAAGCCTCCACATAACAGTGAGATTGCCCACAACAAAACGGAGCAGGTATCAGATACAACCTATATTATCCATGACATCAAGCACTTGCCACCCCCACACGGGCCTGCAGCAGTAGTTAACATTGGGCAATAAGTGCAAACTTGACCCAGCTAGAGTCAATTAGAGCCGGTTAATATCGTGCCAGCGACCGCGGTTATACGATAGACTCAAGACAATACTAACGGCGTAAAGCACGATCAGAATAAGTACACAACCTTAAGGACGAAAAAAAACTAAGCTGTAGAACGCTCAAGTTAAACTAAGACCACTTCCCTAAGAACTACCAATTTCAACTCGTGAAAGCTAGGACACAAACTAGGATTAGATACCCTACTATGCCTAGCCCTAACCCCCTTTAAGGCCACTTGGCTCGCCAAATCACTACGAGTGAAAACTTAAAATTTAAAGGACTTGACGGTGTCCTATGTTCAACCTAGAGGAGCCTGTCTAATAACCGATAACCCACGATTAACCCTACCACCCAAGGCCACACAGTCTATATACCGCCGTCGAAAGCCTATCTTACAAAAGAAACAAAATGAGCTAAATAGTACTACACTAACACGACAGGTCGAGGTGTAACTAATAGGGTGGGACCAAGATGGGCTACATTACTTAATTCAAGTAATACGAACAAGACTATGAAACTAGACCTCAAAGGCGGATTTAGTAGTAAGCTAGGAATAGAATACCTAACTGAATACAATGCAATGGGACGCGTACACACCGCCCGTCATCCCTGTCAAACAAATCAAAAAATACATAATAAGTCATTAAACCAAAGACAGGGCAAGTCGTAACATGGTAAGCGTACTGGAAAGTGTGCTTAGAATCAAAAAGTAGCTTAACAAAAGCGCTCGGCTTACAACCGAATGATATTACATTTATCTTTTTGAGCTGAACAATAAGCCCAACCAAAATACAAACATATTATATAAATAAAACAAAACATTTGACAAAAACAGTAGAAGAGATCGAACATTAAATTAGCGCATAACATCAGTACCGCAAGGGAAATATTAATTTATAAAGCAAAAGACAGCAAAGATAAAATCTTGTACCTTTTGCATCATGGTTTAGCAAGAACCCCCGGGACAAGAAGAATCAAAGCCCCCCTGACCCGAAACCAGACGAGCTACTGCAAAGCAGCCTACTAGGGCGCACCCACTTCTGTAGCAAAAGACGAGGGACGACTACGCAGTAGAGGTGAAATGCCTACCGAGCCTGGAGATAGCTGGTTACCCAAAAAAGAATTAAAGTTCTACTTTAGACCAGTTCAACACCACTTAGTCATCTAAAGACATTCAATAGGGGTACAGCTCTATTGAAACAGGATACAACCTGAAATTGAGAGCAATACAAAATTAAATCTACCAGTAGGCCTTAAAGCAGCCACCAAAAAAAATATCGTTCAAGAATTAAAATTAAAAATACCAAACTCTTTACACTACTCCAATACACACTTAGGGTAAGCCTATATAAATAGACGAACCTATGCTAAAACTAATAATAAGAATAATTCTCTAAGCACACTTGTCTGCAAATTCGCAATCAACAGACCATAAAAGGAAGAAATTAATCAATTCACACTAATTAATCACACTGTGACTCCAACCCAGGGGTGCTAAAAAGAAAGATAAAACATTACAAAAGGAACTCGGCAAACAATGACTCCAACTGTTTACCAAAAACATAACCTTTAGCCAAACAAATATTAAAGGCAAGGCCTGCCCAGTGAGAACCTTCTTCAACGGCCGCGGTACCCTAACCGTGCAAAGGTAGCGTAATCATTTGTCTATTAATTGTAGACCAGTATGAAAGGCTACATGAGAGTCAGACTGTCTCTTGTAATGAATCTATTAAACTGATCTTCTAGTTCAAAAGCTAGCATATTCATATAAGACCAGAAGACCCTGTGAAGCTTTAACTAACCCCCTAAAACAACTAGGAGGTACTTTCAGTTGGGGCGACTATGGAACAAAATTAAACTTCCAATAACACGACACATTCGCAATAAGGCACACATGCCACTATACGACCCAGTCTTACTGACTAACGAAACAAGTTACTCCAGGGATAACAGCGCTATCTTCTTCAAGAGCCCATATCAAAAAGAAGGTTTACGACCTCGATGTTGGATCAGGACACCCAAATGGTGCAGCAGCTATTAAAGGTTCGTTTGTTCAACGATTAACAGTCCTACGCGATCTGAGTTCAGACCGGAGCAATCCAGGTCAGTTTCTATCTATAAAACGCCTACTTTAGTACGAAAGGACCAAGAAGGCTAGGCCCATACATCAAGCATGCCTAATAAAAAAATATTAATAAACTCAATAATTACGTTATCAAGCCAAGCCAAGAAAAGGCTATGTTAAGGACCAAATACAAAGACAAAAGCCACCTTAACCATACAAAACATTATATCACACATCATCAACCCTATCTTATATGTTCTTCCAATTTTAATAGCTGTAGCCTTCTTGACCCTTCTAGAACGAAAACTCTTAGGTCACATACAACTACGCAAAGGCCCAAATCTAGTAGGGCCAATGGGCATCCTACAACCAATCGCCGATGGAATTAAACTAATCCTAAAAGAACCAACAAAGCCAACTATATCTTCCCCAATACTATTCATCCTCTCCCCAATCGCAGCCCTAACATTATCCATAGTAATCTGAGCACCAATACCTATACCCCACCCACTAGCCAACATAAACCTGGGCCTACTATTTATCCTAGCTATGTCTAGCATGTTCACACACACAATCTTATGATCAGGTTGATCCTCCAACTCAAAATACCCTCTAATAGGGGCTATACGTGCCGTAGCACAGACAATCTCATACGAAGTCACACTGGGTATGATTATCATATCCCTAGCAACACTAGCAGGAGGCTATTCACTCAAAACATTTTCAACAATACAAGAACCAACTTGACTAATCTTCCCATCCTGACCATTAGCTATAATATGATTTACATCAACACTAGCAGAGACTAATCGAGCGCCATTTGACCTAACAGAGGGCGAATCAGAGCTCGTCTCAGGATTCAATGTAGAGTTCTCAGCCGGCCCGTTCGCCCTCCTTTTCCTTGCAGAGTACACTAATATTTTAACAATAAATACTCTCACTGCCATGGTCTTCCTTAACCCAGGAAGCCAATTATCTCAAGAACTATTTACAATAAATCTAATACTCAAAAGCACCCTATTAACAATAACTTTTCTATGAGTACGAGCATCATATCCACGGTTCCGATACGACCAACTAATGCATCTACTATGAAAACAATATCTACCAATAACACTAGCAATGTGTATATTAAACATTTCAACAACTATTGCCTTTCATGGTACCCCACCTCAATGGAAGCGTGCCCGAGAACTCAGGGATTACCTTGATAGAGTAAATACAGGAACAACCCTCGCTTCCTCACCTGCACAAATATAGCTCTCTCGACCCCCCCCTACCCCCCCCATGTAATTCTTATACTTTTAGTCTATTATTATTGCTATGTATAATCTTACATTATTGGCTTGCCCCATGAATATCAAGCAAGAAATTACCTTTATTATTTAAGTCAAAATTTTCCTTCATTTCATCAACTCATTTTGTCGTCCCATGAAATTTAGGATTATTTTTCATAATAACCATGGATATTCATAAACCAAACAGTGTCCATTTATTAGACAATTCCCGTGAAACCCCCTATCCTTTCATACATGCTAACCATTCGAATTCTCACGTCCATAATTTTGTTGTATCCTCATAATATGCTTTTATCCAAGGCCACTGGTTACTCTTTCAAGAACATCTCAACGGTCCGGAACCATCCCTCCCTCCCAGCTTTTTCCAAGGCCAATGGTCGCACCCTTTATACTGGTACATCCTACTCATGATCTTATCACCTATGCTAGTCCTCCCGGGGTTGGCTTTTTTTCTCTGTTCCTTTCATCTGACACCCATATATGGTTACCTGAGGCTGTGACCAAGGTTGAGCATGGTGTATGATCTCACATCATCTGACGGGGTAATTCTCTTAATGTTCTTCTGACATATCGATTTTTTAAAGCCGAGTTTCTTTTAATAAATTTACTAGAAAATCCCCTAGTAGACCCAATTTCAACGATTTAAAAACATGGAAGTTCCATATTATTTTTCAAGTAGCAATTTCAGTTAACTAAAAACAAACTCAAAAAACAGAACACTATTTCTGTTATCTTTCTTTTTTCTTTTCACAACATTTTACAACAATACAAAAATATCGCTACTAAATAAGCACACCCATACTTTTGTATGCACAAAAACTTAACCTGGTAAAATTTAACACATTAGACAATTAAGGTAACACAGCCAGGTCATGTAACAAGACTTAAAATTTTGACACGGGTGTTCAAATCACCTCCTTAATTCTAGAAGACTAAGAATCGAACTTAGACCAGAAAGCCCAAAACTTTCAGTACTTCCAAGTATACTACYTCCTAAAAAGTAAGGTCAGCTAAATAAGCTATCGGGCCCATACCCCGAAAATGCCAGTACGGCCCCTACTAATAAACCCAATTTCCTGACTGATAATTTCAACAAGCATTATAATTAGCACAATAATAATCCCTATAATAACACACTGATTACTAATCTGAATGTGCCTAGAAATCAACACTCTATCAATAATCCCAATAATCTCAAAACCAGGCCACCCTCGAGCAACAGAAGCCGCAACAAAATACTTCCTAACACAAGCACTTGCCTCAATAACAATAATTTTTGCCGCCACAATAAATGCTATAGAAACAGCTAACTGAGACATCATACTAATAACAAACTCAACCGCAACAATCCTTATAACAATAGCCCTAATAATAAAAATAGCAGCAGCCCCATTTCACTTCTGATTACCAGAAGTAACTCAAGGTACCACCACCCTAACCGGACTAACTATTTTAACATGGCAAAAACTAGCTCCAATATTCATCCTACTAACCATGTCAAACAAAATTAATCAGACCCTACTATCAAGTCTCGCTATTCTATCAATTTTGGCCGGGGGCCTAGGAGGCTTAAACCAAACCCATATACGAAAACTTATGGCTTTCTCATCAATCGCTCACACTGGATGATTAATTTCAACTTTACTAATTGCACCAGATATCTCAACTCTTACACTAACTCTTTATATTATATCAACAACACCAATTTTTATTGTATTAAACATAACATCAACAAAAACTATCAAAGATATAGGAACCATGTGAACTACATCTCCACAGCTAACAACAATAACAGCTATAACCACACTTTCACTTAGCGGGTTACCACCACTAACAGGATTTATACCAAAATGATTAATTTTAAATAAAATAGTTACCTTTCACATAACTATCGAAGCCATAATCATAGCAATTACATCAATATTAAGCCTGTACTTCTACCTACGATTAACATACATCCTATCAATAACACTCACCCCACACACCTCTACCCTAACAATAAAATGACGAACAAAACAAAAAACCCAACCCATTGTTACACCCACACTAATACTACTGTCAATAACAATACTCCCACTCATACCCAACACTATAGAGAACCTTAAGTTATATAAACTAAAAGCCTTCAAAGCTCTAAAAAAAGATCGCCCTTTAGTTCTCGCTAGAGCTTGCAAAACTACATCTCCTGTATGCAACACAGATATTTTAATTAAACTAAAGCTCTACTAGACTAGCGAGCCTTGATCTCACWAAATACTAGTTAACAACTAGTTGCCCAAACCAACGGGCTTTAGCCTATTCATCTTCTCCGTTTTTAAACGGGAAGAAAAACGGAGAAGCCCCGGGCCGGCGAAGGCCGAAGCCGGATTTGCAGTCCGATAATCAAGGCTTGGTAGTAGAAGGAATTTTTTCCCCCATAAATAAGTTTACAGCTTATCACTTAACTCAGCCATACTACCAGTGTATCTAACTCGTTGACTCTTCTCAACTAACCATAAAGACATCGGCACCCTATACCTACTATTTGGCGCCTGATCTGGTCTAATCGGGGCCTGCCTAAGTATTATAATACGCATAGAACTAACACAACCTGGAGCCCTCTTAGGAAACGACCAAATCTACAATGTACTTGTWACAGCCCATGCCTTCATCATAATCTTCTTTATAGTAATACCAATTTTAATGGGCGGCTTTGGAAACTGACTTATCCCACTAATAATTGGAGCACCAGACATAGCCTTTCCACGAATAAATAACATAAGCTTCTGACTACTACCACCAGCCCTACTACTGCTTCTTTCCTCTTCTTATGTAGAAGCTGGAGTCGGCACCTGCTGAACAGTCTATCCGCCTTTATCAAGCAATATAACACACTCCGGCCCATCAGTCGACTTAGCAATCTTCTCATTACATCTAGCAGGAGCCTCATCTATTCTAGGGGCAATTAATTTTATCACAACTTGTATTAGCATAAAACACACATCAATACCAATACTTAATATTCCACTATTCGTATGATCTGTACTAATTACAGCAGTAATACTTCTTCTAGCCCTACCAGTACTAGCCGCAGCCATTACAATACTACTGACAGACCGGAATCTAAATACATCATTCTTCGACCCGTGTGGAGGTGGAGACCCAGTTCTATTCCAACACCTATTYTGATTCTTTGGTCACCCAGAGGTATATATTCTAATTCTACCGGGCTTTGGAATTATCTCACACATTATTATATTCTACACAGGTAAAAAAAACACATTCGGATACACAAGCATAATCTGAGCAATAATATCAATCGCAATTCTAGGCTTTGTAGTCTGAGCACACCACATATTTACGGTGGGACTAGACATCGATAGCCGAGCCTATTTTACAGCAGCTACTATAATTATTGCAGTTCCAACCGGAATCAAAGTCTTCGGATGACTAGCCACATTAGCTGGCGGCCAAATTAAATGACAAGCCCCAGTTTACTGAGCCCTGGGCTTTATCTTCCTATTTACCATCGGAGGAATAACTGGAATTATTTTATCCAACTCATCACTAGACATTGTACTTCATGACACTTACTATGTAGTAGCACACTTTCACTACGTCCTATCAATAGGAGCAGTTTTCGCCATTATAGGAGGACTAACCCATTGATTTCCACTGTTTACTGGCYACGCGCTAAATCCAGCTTTAACAAAAGCTCAATTCTGAGTAATATTTGTAGGTGTTAATATAACATTCTTTCCACAACACTTCCTAGGCCTATCAGGAATACCACGACGCTACTCAGATTTCCCAGATGCTTTTACACTATGAAACACAGTATCCTCAATAGGCTCAATTATCTCAATGATAGCCGTATTTATATCGCTATACATCGTATGAGAAGCAATATCATATAAGCGTACCCCCATTATCTCACTAGGAAAAAAAACTAATGCAGAGTGATTCCACGGCACCCCACCACCATCGCACACTCACACAGAACCTGTGTTTATACCAACCACAAAACAAATTAACCATCGAGCTACTACAAGAAAGGGCAGATCTCACTACCATCTGTTAATTTCAAGTTAACCGCATATTTAATGCTTCCTCCTCGAGAACCTAGTAAATATATTACATAGCTTTGTCAAAGCTAAATAACAACCCTGTGGCTCTCAATGCCATACGCCGCTCAACTAACACTACAAGAAGCTTCAGGCCCAGCAATAGAAGAAGTGTCCCTACTACACGACCACGTCTTATTTCTTACTTGCCTCATGTGTGTAATTGTATCACTATCAGCCTTAACTATTGTACTTAATAACTCAACGCATAATGACCCAACAGAAGAAGTAGAACAACTAGAGGCTGCCTGAACAATCGCCCCAATCATAATTCTTATACTTACTGCCCTACCGTCTGTCCGATCCCTATACCTAGTAGAAGAAGTATTTGACCCATATGTAACAATTAAAGCAACCGGCCATCAATGATACTGAAACTACGAATACACAGACAGCACAAACCTGTCGTTTGACTCCTACATAATTCAAACACAGGAGCTTCAAAAAGGGTCACCGCGCCTACTTGAAGTAGACCATCGAATAGTAATGCCAGCCTGCCTACAAACTCGAATTGTAATCACAGCAGAAGATGTACTACACTCATGGGCAGTCCCATCTCTCGGAGCAAAAGTAGATGCAGTCCCAGGCCGACTAAATCAACTCCCCCTACTAACATCACGAACTGGCGTATTTTTTGGCCAATGTTCAGAAATCTGCGGGGCTAACCATAGCTTTATACCAATTGCAGTAGAAGCGGTACCACTAAAACACTTTGAACACTGACTAACAACATTCACCCCATAAACACACATTAACAAACGCCACTAGGTGGCAATATAGTAACTAACTATTAATGTTATGCCACAATTAGAAACCATAAACCTATTTATAACCTTTATATGAACATGATTGACATTTACCTTAATAACAAAAAAAGTATCACTATTCTTACTAACTACCCAGCATAAAAATGAAAAGCATAAACAAGAGTTAAAATCTTCATGAAAGATACCTTGATAGCACCTAGAAGCTTTTACAGCATTAGCCTTTTAAGCTAAAGACAGAAGACCAACTTCCTTCGTGAGTGATTAAACAACAGCATTCATACAGCCAATTAAAGTCACTAATCTCACATCATGAACCCCAACATATTTGAACAATTCGCAAGTCCAGATATCTTGCTGGTACCAACAAGTCTTATCTCTATGGTCTTACCAGTCATACTTATTCACAATAAACCCACCCTCCTAGGAAACCGACTATCAGCAATCATAGACCAACTACTAAAGATAATCATATTAAACATGCTTCATCAACTTTCTCCAATCGGCCAAAAAGCATCCCGGTTTTTAACAGCCCTAATCCTACTTATCCTTCTATCAAATCTTCTAGGCCTCCTACCATATACATTTACAACAACATCCCAACTATCAATGAACATGGCCCTAGCGGTTCCACTATGATTAGCAACAGTAGTAACAGGCATTATGCTAAAACCAACAACAGCCGCTGCACACATACTACCAGAAGGCTCCCCTACCCCCCTAACTCCAATAATGATCATAATCGAAACAGTAAGCCTGTTTATACGACCATTAGCTTTAGGTGTACGACTGACAGCCAATATCACAGCCGGCCACCTACTCATAACAATAGTTAGTTCGGCTATCATAAACCTCCTTAACACATACAACTCTGTGTGCACTCTTATATTAATTCTAATACTTCTACTAACACTGCTAGAAATAGCAGTCGCCTGCATTCAAGCCTATGTCTTCATACTTCTAGTAACCCTTTATTTACAAGAAAACACCTAATGACCCACCAACTACACCAATACCACATAGTAGACCCAAGCCCATGACCCCTCACAGGAGCCCTAGGCTCCCTACTTATAGCCTCAGGACTAGCACTTTGATTTCATACTAATACTACGACAGTACTAAAATTAGGCTTTTTAGTAATAACTCTCACCCTTCTACAATGATGACGAGATGTTGTCCGAGAGGGAACATACCAAGGCCATCATACTAACGCCGTACAAAAAAATATACGATACGGTATGTTTCTATTTATCACATCAGAAGTATTCTTCTTCCTAGGCTTTTTCTGAACCCTTTATCATGTAAGCCTAGTTCCTACACCAGAACTAGGAGCAGCATGACCACCTACTGGTATCACCCCACTAAACCCATTCGAAGTCCCTCTACTAAATACAGCAGTCCTTCTATCATCAGGCGCAACAATTACATGATCCCACCATACAATAATAAAAGGGAATAAAAAAGAAGCAACACATGCCCTAATAATCACCATCGCCCTAGGAGTTTACTTTACATTACTACAACTTTCAGAATATATAGAAACACCATTCACTATCTCAGACAGTGTATATGGCTCCCTATTCTTTGTAGCAACAGGCTTCCACGGACTACATGTAATCATTGGAACCACATTCCTACTAGTGTGCGTAACACGACTAATTCAAGCACACTTCACAATCTCCCACCACTTCGGCTATGAAGCAGCTATTTGATACTGACATTTTGTTGATGTAGTCTGACTTTTCCTATTCGCATCAGTATACTGATGAGGATCCTATTTCTTTAGTATACTAGTACAAATGCCTTCCAAGCATAAGGCCCCTATGGCGGGAAGAAATAATCAACTTAATATCACTACTAGTCCTATCAACAATTTTAACTATTGCTATCTTCATAATCAATTTACTAATACAATCAAAACCAGACATAAATAAGCTCTCACCATACGAATGCGGGTTTGACCCATTCGGCAGCGCACGCTCCCCCATATCAATTCAATTCTTCCTAGTGGCTATTCTATTTATTCTTTTTGACCTAGAAATCGCACTACTCCTACCAATCCCATGAAGTATCAATACCAACTCACCAAATAGCACTTTAACTCTAGCAATAACGCTTATCATCGTCCTAACACTAGGGCTACTATACGAATGACTACAAGGCGGCCTAGAATGAGCGGAGTTCAAGAGTAGTCTACACCAGATATCTGATTTCGACTCAGAAGACCTTGATCTCAAGCTCTTGTAATGGAGGCCATCCAAACCATTCTATCATTAGCATTCCTTATAAGCGCCTTAGGCCTGGCAATACAACAAAAACATCTCATGCTTGCCCTCCTATCAATTGAAGCAATAACTTTAATTATAATTACATTACTTATACTAAATACAACCATAACACAATCAATAACTCAAACACCAATACCAATAATACTACTAACAATCTCCGTCTGCGAGGCATCAATTGGACTAAGCCTAGTAGTAGCAACAACCCGAACGCACGGAGGAGACTTTCTAAAAAACCTAAACCTATTATAATGTTAAAACTCATCATAGCCACCACAACCCGGATTCCAATAGCATTCATGCTAAAACCAAAGTCTTTATTAAACACACTAACTATATATTCCTTTACCCTTACTATAATCAGCCTCCCATCCCTTAACCAAAATATATACACAAAACCTTATTCAAACCTTTATACAAACCTAGATACCATTTCAGCCCCCCTACTAACACTATCCTACTGACTTCTACCATTAACAATTATTGCCAGCCAAGAGGCAATATCAAAAGAGCCACTACAGCGACAAAAAGCCTTCCTAGGCACACTAGCTGCCCTACAAACTACAATTTCTCTTACATTTTTAGCTCCAAACATAACCACTATGTATGTAATATTTGAAGCAACACTAATTCCAACTCTTATCCTGATTACACGATGAGGACAACAAGCCGAACGCCTAACAGCAGGAACATACTTCATAATATACACCCTTTCAACTTCCATACCACTACTAATAGCAATTATTTTTCTAAACAATACATCTAATACCCCAACCCCATTCTTCATTGAGCCTCAACTAACTAGCTCTATAACCAATACAATACTATGGCTGGCCTGCCTAATAGCCTTCCTAGCAAAAATGCCCCTTTATGGCCTTCACTTATGATTACCAAAAGCCCATGTAGAAGCCCCAATCGCAGGGTCCATAGTACTAGCAGCAATTCTACTAAAACTAGGTGGTTACGGTATTATCCGAACAATACAAGTACTACCAACAACAAAAACAGACCTATTCTTACCATTCATGGTATTAGCCCTATGGGGGGCCATCCTGGCAAATCTTACCTGTCTCCAACAAACAGACCTAAAATCCCTAATCGCTTACTCCTCAGTAAGCCACATGGGACTAGTTGTAGCTGCTGTCATAATCCAAACCCCATGAGCAACAGCCGGAGCAATAGCCCTCATAATCGCACACGGCTTTACATCGTCCATACTGTTCTGTCTAGCAAACATTAACTATGAACGAACCCACACACGCATCCTCGCATTGACACGAGGACTACACAACATCCTTCCACTCATAACAATATGGTGACTACTAGCTAATCTAGCCAATATCGCAGTACCTCCAAGCATAAACTTCACAGGAGAGTTACTAATTATGTCATCCATATTTAACTGATGCCCAACAACCATTATCCTACTAGGCCTATCAATACTCATTACCGCCACATACTCTCTCAATATATTCCTATCAACACAGACAGGAAAGCCCTCCCTAAACCTACCGACTTCTCCAACTCATACACGAGAACATCTCCTAATGACCCTACATATCATTCCCCTAGCCCTCCTCTCAATAAAACCAAACTTGGTAATAAGAGTACGCGTAATTTAAAAAAAATATTAGGCCGTGGCCCTAAAAATAGAACTCTCTCGCCTACCGAGAAGGCCATTAGATCTGCTAACTCTTAAGTCTGGTATTAACACACCAGCCTTCTCTCTGCTAAAGGATAAAAGCTTTCCATTGATCTTAGGCATCAAAATTCTTGGTGCAACTCCAAGTAACAGAAATACCGCTAATTACACCAACATTAATTACTTCTACCCTCTTAAGCTTAATATGAATAACTATCACCACTATATTAAAAAAAGACCTTAACCAAACCAAAATAAAAAATATCCTTGCTATCCCACTTATAATAAGCCTAGTCCCATTAATAATACTACTCAACAATAACACAGAATTTCTCATATCAACTAAACCACTTATCCCTCTACCAACAATAAACATCAATATTAGCCTTACCTTAGACACCTACTCACTAACCTTTATTCCAATTGCTCTTTTCGTAACCTGGTCAATCGTAGAGTTCTCTACATGGTACATAGCAACAGACCCAAACATTAATAAATTTATTAAGTATCTACTAATCTTCCTAATTGCTATACTAATTATTATCTCATCAAATAATCTATTTCAATTCTTCATTGGCTGAGAAGGGGAGGGCATTATATCCTTCCTACTAATCGGCTGATGGTCCTCTCGATCAGACGCCAATACTGCAGCTCTACAGGCCATTATTTATAACCGAATCGGAAATATTGGTCTAATCATAACAACCTCATGAACATTAACTAACACATCAATTAATATTCAGGAACTATTTATAGAACACAAAACAATAAATATCTTACCACTACTAGGGCTAGTAGCAGCGGCTACAGGTAAGTCCGCTCAATTTGGACTACACCCATGACTACCAGCTGCCATAGAAGGCCCCACACCAGTATCAGCCCTACTTCACTCAAGCACAATAGTTGTAGCAGGAATTTTCCTATTAATCCGACTCCACCCCGTCCTTCAAAATAACCAACAAATCCTATCAATTTGCCTGCTCCTCGGAGCAACTACAACAATATTTGCAGCAGCTTCCGCCACAACACAACATGACATTAAAAAAATCATTGCATTATCAACTACAAGCCAACTAGGGCTTATAATAACAATAATCGGACTAAACAAACCAACTCTCGCCTTCTTACATATAGCTATACACTCATTCTTCAAGGCCCTTCTATTTCTATGTGCAGGATCAATTATTCATAACACAGATAACGAACAAGACACCCGAAAAATGGGCGGATTAAACAAAACTATACCTGCAACCACCTCCTCAATAACCGTGGCTAGCCTAGCTTTAATAGGCATGCCATTTATCTCAGGATTCTACTCAAAAGATACTATCATTGAAACTATCATGAACTCAAATATCAACACATGAGCCCTAATCATAACATTAACAGCCACCCTCCTATCAGCAGTCTACAGCATACAAATTATAATCTTATCACAAACTAGCACCCCACGAACAAAACAAAATCCACACAAAGAAACTAAGCCCACAATAATTCCAATTCTACGTCTAACATTGGCCTCCATCCTACTAGGAACAACCACAAAGTTATCAACACTACAAACAACTACAACTACAACAATACCTATCACAATTAAATTAGCCGCCCTAATTATCACTCTAACAGGGGTTATACTCTCAATTGATCTCTCTATACTAGCCATGCACCAAAAACCAAAAAAAGTAAACACGATCCAACCATTTCTTAATCAGCTAGCATTTTTTAACATTCTACACCGCGCACTTCCAATAAAAATACTAAAATTTGGCCAACACACATCTACAGAACTTGTGGATATATGAATACTAGAAAACTACGGACCCACCGGCCTAGCAAACTCAACAAAAACCCTCATCTATACCTCCACACAACAAAAAAATATAATTAAGAACTACCTAACTACTTTTATAATTACAACCATCCTAGCCACCCTTATTCTACCCTAAATGACCGGTACCCACCTCGACGACCCCATTGAAGAACCACTAAAATAGAGAATAAAGTAACCAGCAAACCACACAAACATACTATCAATCCAACACCTCCACTAGAGTATAATACCCCAAACCCATTTACTTCTGATCAAACAAAACAGTCAGTTAAATTAAAACCCCACTTACTCATACCAACCCCAAATACCCATAAACAAAACATACCACACCCAAATATAAAAATCTGAATAAAAAATTTAAATGTGCCGATATCGCGCACAAATAAATCTTTTTCAACACTAACACAATAACCAAAAATCACTATTATTCCACCTAAATAAACAATCAAAACCACCAAAGCCATAAATGTTCGACCCATTATAATCATCAACAAAGAGCACGCTACTGCCATTGATATCAAAGCAACTACACCATAATAAGCAAAAGATGTTACACTCAAAATTAAAACTCCACAAAGAACTATTAAAAGTATCAAAAAAAATACTAAATTAAAAATGGTCATTATTTTCACTCACTTCCGAGTCCTGCGGCCTGAAAAACCACCGTTGTTCATCAACTATAAAAACATGATTTATCGCCCTATCTTAATAAACGCCGGGTTGCTCCCAGTAGCAACCAATATCTCAACATGATGAAACTTTGGATCTATATTAATAGCCTGCCTGGGCATTCAAATCTCAACTGGCTTCTTTCTAGCAATACACTATACTGCAAATATTAACTCAGCATTTATCTCAATCATTCATCTAACACGCGATGTCCCATACGGCTGACTTATACAAAACCTTCATGCCATTGGCGCTTCAATATTTTTCATCTGCGCCTACATCCACATTGCACGAGGCGTATACTATGGCTCATACATATATAAAAATACATGAATTTCAGGCACTATACTACTTATTACTTTAATAGCAACAGCCTTTTTTGGCTATGTCCTTCCATGAGGACAAATATCATTCTGAGCAGCAACAGTAATTACAAATCTATTAACAACCGTACCATACCTAGGTACAGCACTAACAACCTGACTATGAGGCGGATTTGCAATTAACGACCCAACATTAACCCGATTTTTTGCCTTCCACTTTATTCTACCATTTGTAGTTATATCCCTATCATCCCTCCACATTATACTTCTACATGAAACAGGGTCAAGCAACCCCTTAGGGGTTAACCCAAATATTGATAAAATCCCATTTCACCCTTATCATACCTATAAAGATCTACTAATACTTTCAATTCTGATCCTAGCCCTATTCATTATTATCTCCTTCTTTCCAAACATCCTAAATGACCCAGAAAACTTCTCTAAGGCCAACCCATTAGTTACACCACAACACATTAAGCCAGAATGGTATTTTCTATTTGCATACAGCATCCTACGCTCAATCCCAAATAAACTCGGCGGAGCACTAGCTCTAGTAATATCAATTCTAATTCTACTAACTCTACCAATAACTCATACATCCTACCTACAACCAATAACATTCCGTCCATTAGCTCAAATTATATTCTGAATCCTAATTACAACACTAATTATCTTAACCTGGGCGGCAACAAAACCAGTAGAAGCACCATTCACTATAATCAGTCAAGTAGCCTCAGTAATCTATTTCTCATTCTTTATCACTAACCCAATCTTAGGCCTAATAGAAAATAAAATAATAAAAATATAGGTCTTAATAGCTTAAATTAAAGCGTTGCTTTTGTAAATCAAAGACGGGATAAACCCTTAAGACATCAAAAGGAAATTACTTTATCTCTGGCACCCAAAACCAGTGTTTTATATTAAACTACCTTCTGAAAACGAACAACCCTCGCTTCCTCACCTGCACAAATATAGCTCTCTCGACCCCCCCCTACCCCCCCCATGTAATTCTTATACTTTTAGTCTATTATTATTGCTATGTATAATCTTACATTATTGGCTTGCCCCATGAATATCAAGCAAGAAATTACCTTAATTATTTAAGTCAAAATTTTCCTTCATTTCATCAACTCATTTTGTCGTCCCATGAAATTTAGGATTATTTTTCATAATAACCATGGATATTCATAAACCAAACAGTGTCCATTTATTAGACAATTCCCGTGAAACCCCCTATCCTTTCATACATGCTAACCATTCGAATTCTCACGTCCATAATTTTGTTGTATCCTCATAATATGCTTTTATCCAAGGCCACTGGTTACTCTTTCAAGAACATCTCAACGGTCCGGAACCATCCCTCCCTCCCAGCTTTTTCCAAGGCCAATGGTCGCACCCTTTATACTGGTACATCCTACTCATGATCTTATCACCTATGCTAGTCCTCCCGGGGTTGGCTTTTTTTCTCTGTTCCTTTCATCTGACACCCATATATGGTTACCTGAGGCTGTGACCAAGGTTGAGCATGGTGTATGATCTCACATCATCTGACGGGGTAATTCTCTTAATGTTCTTCTGACATATCGATTTTTTAAAGCCGAGTTTCTTTTAATAAATTTACTAGAAAATCCCCTAGTAGACCCAATTTCAACGATTTAAAAACATGGAAGTTCCATATTATTTTTCAAGTAGCAATTTCAGTTAACTAAAAACAAACTCAAAAAACAGAACACTATTTCTGTTATCTTTCTTTTTTCTTTTCACAACATTTTACAACAATACAAAAATATCGCTACTAAATAAGCACACCCATACTTTTGTATGCACAAAAACTTAACCTGGTAAAATTTGTCATCCTGACTCTCACCACTC